GTGCTACTGTGATTTTGAAAATAAACGCGCAAATACCCATCAAAGGTAAGTAAATATACCCGAAACATATAAAATGCGGTTAATCCTATTGTGAAACAAGGTATTATTGCAAAAATTGGTGAATATAACCAACTATCATTAAGAATTTCATCTTTGGACCAAAAACAAGCAAGAGGTGGAATACCACAAAGAGAAAGTGTACCTAATAAAAAAGTAGTTCTTGTAATTGGAACATATCTTGTTAAACCACCCATAAGAACCATATTCTGACTTTTTTCTGGTGAATATCCAACAATAGGTTCCATTGAATGAATAATGGATCCAGATCCCAAAAACAATAAAGCTTTAGAATAGGCATGAGTGATCAAATGGAATAAAGCCGCTCGATAAGAACCTATACCTAGAGCTAACATAATATAACCTAATTGAGACATTGTAGAATAAGCTAAACTTCTTTTAATGTCTCTTTGAGCAAGAGAAAAAGTAGCTCCTAATAGTACTGTTATTACACCCATTAAAGAAATGAAATTCATTATATAAGGTATGTCTATGAAAAGGGGAATAAGCCGAGCTACAAGAAAAATTCCTGCTGCTACCATAGTAGCGGCGTGTATAAGGGCCGAGATAGGAGTAGGTCCTTCCATGGCATCAGGTAACCATACGTGGAGGGGGAATTGTGCAGATTTAGCAACTGCACCGACAAATAATAAAGAGGCACACAAAGTAGCAAATAAGGAGCTGACCCCATTATTATGGATCAAGTTATTAGCTATTTCGAACAAATCCCGAAATTCCAAACTACCTGTTATCCAATAAAGACCTAAGATTCCTAATAATAAACCAAAATCTCCTACACGATTAGTTACAAAAGCTTTTTGACAAGCACTTGCGGCAATCGGTCGTGTGAACCAAAACCCTATTAATAAATATGAACACATTCCCACTAGTTCCCAAAAAATATGAATTTGTATCAAATTAGAACTAGTAACTAATCCCAACATGGAAGTATTGGAAAAACTCATATAAGCAAAAAATCTCAAATATCCTTGGTCGTGAGACATATAATTGTCACTATAAATAAGAATCATGACTCCAACAGTAGTAATTAGTATTGACATAATAGAAGTAAGTGGATCAATCAAATATCCAAACTCTAAGGAAAAATCAATATCTATGGTCCAAGACCATAGATATTGATAAATAAAACTTCCATTTATTTGTTGAATAGACAGATTGGCCGAAAATCCCATAGCTATACTTAACAGAAAAATACTAGGAAAAGCCCATATACGACGAATATTTTTTGTTGCTGTCGGAATAAGTATAAGTCCAAATCCTATTGACATAGTAACTGTAAGTGGAAGAAAAGGTATTATCCATGCATATTGATATGTATGTTCCATAAGAAAACAAACAAATTGAGATTTTTTTTTTTTATAATTAATAATTGTTTCCGATTCACCAATTCTTATCTCTTTCGAAAAGAACAATAAACAATAATAATGAAAAATATATATATATATTATATATATATATAATATAATATTTTAAATATAACAAATAATATATATATATATTATTTGTTATTTTATGTTAAATGTTAAATCATGTTAAATGTTGAAAGTTAAAAAAAAAAAACTATTATTCACAGAATAAAGTATAGATAATGATTAAAAAAACGATCTATTCCGAACAATACATGTCTTTCACATACAACGATAAATAAAAATGAGTAACCCTTTTTTGAATGGCAGTTCCAAAAAAATGTATTTCTATGTCAAAAAAACATATTCGTAGGAATATTTGGAAGAAAAAAGGATATTTAACTGCAGTAAAAGCTTTTTCTTTAGCGAAATCGGTTTCCACCGGACATTCAAAAAGTTTTTTTGTGCAACAAACAAATAATAAAGTCTTGGGATAATCGGAATTGACATAGCCCGAAGAACTGAAAATTTTTTAAGATGAACGATTCACATTAATTAATGTATTGAACTACTCAATATTAGTTATAACTAGCTGTGGTATGTAGAATAAGAGTTTTCTGTATATTGGGTTCTTATTAAGAATAGTATTTTTCCCTATCCATTAACCTTTCACAATAGAAAAATAGGATTAAGATTTTCTATTGTGAATAGTACAATTGCCATAGAAATTTAAACTCTTTTTTTTATATGCCTAGCCTAAAACTTAATTGGTTTGGTAAATGTTACCTTATTTATATTATATACACAATGAAGAGTATTAATACTTAATGATACTAAAGTATCGGAATCGTTAGAAAAATTCCAAATGAAAAACAAATCATCAAAAAAAAAAATAGAAAGAAAAAGGACAATTCTTAATTCTATCCCTCGACTGGGAGCAAAACTATCGAAATTTCAACTGTATCAGGGGAACTTAGTTTATAGTACGTGAAAGTTGATTGTTAAAACTGAACCTAGGACGATACTAACTAAGGATTATTTTATTGAATGAAGATTCAAATATGAATTTAAACGAGTCTTTTTTCATCGATTCTAATGTTTCCTAGACTATATTGAATCCTTGATTCTTGACGATTCAACATGAATTGAATATTATTATTTCAAGTAAGCCGCCATGGTGAAATCGGTAGACACGCTGCTCTTAGGAAGCAGTGCTAGAGCATCTCGGTTCGAGTCCGAGTGGCGGCATCCTCTAAAAGAGACACAATGTATCCTATAATGTATTCAATTTCCAATTTCAATTCTGTAATGGGACACTTTTTATGATATTTGTGACTTTAGAACATATATTAACTCATATCTCTTTTTCGATCATTTCAATTGTGATTACGATTCATTTCATGAACTTATTAGTCTACGAAATCGTAGGATTACGTGATTCATCGGAAAAAGGGATGATAGCCACCTTTTTCTCTATAACAGGATTATTAATTTCTCGTTGGATTTCTTCGGGACATTTTCCGTTAAGTAATTTATACGAGTCATTAATCTTCCTTTCATGTAGTTTATTTATTATTCATATAATTTCCAAGAAATTGAACCATAAAAATGATTTAAGCATAATAACTACCCCAAGTACTATTTTTACTCAAGGCTTCGCTACGTCGGGTCTTTCAACTGAAATGCATCAATCCGCAATATTAGTACCCGCTCTACAATCTCAGTGGTTAATGATGCACGTAAGTATGATGTTATTGAGCTATGCAGCTCTTTTATGCGGATCGTTATTATCAATTGCTCTTCTAATCATTACATTTCGAAACAACATCAATTTTTTTTGTAAAAGCAATAATTTCTTAATTAGATCATTTTTCTTTGGTGAGATTAAATACTTGAATGAAAAAAGAAGAAGGGTTTTTAAAAACCCTTCTTTTCTTTCATTTCAAAATTATTACAAATATCAATTGACTCAACGTTTGGATTATTGGAGTTATCGTATGATTAGTTTAGGGTTTACCTTTTTAACTATAGGCATTCTTTGTGGAGCAGTATGGGCCAATGAAGCATGGGGATCTTATTGGAGTTGGGACCCGAAGGAAACTTGGGCATTTATTACTTGGACCATATTCGCGATTTATTCACATACTAGAACAAATCAAAGTTTACAAGGTACGAACTCGGCACTTATAGCTTCTATAGGGTTTTTTATAATTTGGATATGCTATTTTGGGGTCAATCTATTAGGAATAGGTTTACATAGTTATGGTTCATTCACATTAACACCTAATTGAATAAGCTACATGAAAAATACATAAGAATATCGTCCCATATATAACGAAAGTTTGCTTGTTCGAGTTTTTGTTTTGACAGGTTGTCAAAACAAAAACTCGAAATGCATCTCATTACAATTCTAATTCACTTTCTTTTTTTGCATTGTACAGCGAACGATTTTTAAAAATCTTAAAATTAAAGAATTATAAGACTTTTTGTCTCATTAATGAAACACTATCTATAAAAGTAATTAGATAGGATAGCTTGTACCCTGTCAACTGATAACGAGAGAACGAAATCAGGATAAATACCAATCCCTATTATGGGTAGAAAGATACAAATTGAAACAAATAGTTCTCGTGGTCCAGAATCCAAAAAATTAGAGTGTGGAACATTGAATAGCTTGTATCCATAGAACATCTGACGTGACATAGATAATAAATAAATAGGAGTTAATATCACTCCAATTGCCATTACAAAAGTAATTAGTATTTTTGGGATTAAAAGATATTTTGGACTAGTAATTAATCCCAAAAATACTACCGATTCCGCAACAAAACCACTCATTCCTGGCAATGCAAGAGAAGCCATCGAGAAACTACTGAACATGGTAAATATTTTTGGCATTGGGATGGATATCCCTCCCATTTCGTCGAGATAAACAAGACGTGTTCTATCACAACTCGTTCCTGCCAAGAAAAAAAGTGCAGCACCAATAAATCCATGAGAGAGTATTTGTAAAATGGCTCCATTGAGTCCCATGTCGGTTATAGAACCAATTCCTATAATTGTAAAACCCATGTGAGATACAGAGGAATAGGCTATTCTCTTTTTAAAATTGCGTTGACCGAGAGAAATTAAAGCTGCATAGATTATTTGCATCGCTCCAACTATTACCAACCAGGGAGAAAATATAGAATGAGCGTGAGGTAATAATTCCATATTGATCCGAATCAATCCATATGCTCCCATTTTTAATAAGATTCCAGCTAGAAGCATACATGTACTGTAATGTGCTTCTCCATGGGTATTTGGTAACCATGTATGCAGGGGTATAATCGGCGATTTGACAGCATAAGCAATAAAGAAACCAAAATATAATATTATTTCCAATGCCACAGGATATGATTGATTAGCTAATCTTTCAAAATCTAATGTTGGTTCATTGGAACCATATAAACCCATACCTAGAACTCCTATTAAGAGAAAAATAGAACCCCCTGCTGTGTACAAAATAAACTTTGTAGCCGAGTAGAGACGTTTTTTTCCTCCCCACATGGATAAAAGTAAGTAAACAGGAATTAATTCTAACTCCCACATGATGAAAAAAAGTAAAAGGTCTCGAGAAGAAAATGATCCTATTTGACCGCTGTACATTGCTAACATCAGGAAATAGAACAATCGCGAATTTCGCGTAACTGGCCAAGCTGCTAAAGTAGCTAAAGTAGTGATAAATCCTGTCAGTAAAATGGGTCCTATGGAAAGTCCATCGATTCCCAGTCTCCAGTGAAAATCAAAAATATCTATCCATTTATAATCTTCTTCCAATTGGATTAATGGATCGTCCAATTGGAAATGATAACAGAATGCATAGGTTGTTAGAAGGAGTTCTAATAAGCATATACAAATAGTATACCATCTAAACATCTTATTTCCTCTATGAGGAAAAAAGAAAATTGAGGAACCCGCGAATATCGGCAAAACTACAAGTATTGTTAACCAAGGAAAATAACTCGTGATAAAGACAAGATATGTTTTGACCAGAAAAACCCGTGCTCGAAATAATAAATTTTATCGAGTACGGGCTTTTGTCGGTAAAGAGGAATCAAATGATTCAAGTGGAGTTTTTTGTAATGTATCAATAAGATAGACCCATGCTGCGAGTTGTTTCATGCCATAAATAAACACGGACACTCAAAAAATCTGTTGGGCAGGCGGATTCACATCTCTTACAACCTACACAGTCCTCGGTTCTTGGTGCGGAAGCAATTTGCTTAGCTTTACATCCGTCCCAAGGTATCATTTCCAATACATCTGTGGGGCAGGCTCGTACACATTGAGTACACCCTATACATGTATCATAAATTTTTACTGAATGTGACATTGGATCTATAAATTCCAGCTTTGAGCATAAAAAATTTTCGATCTGGTAAAATAAAATTAGTAGTAAATGAATCATACATTTATATTGTAGACACCAGACGAAGCAGTGGTTTATCAAAATTTTAAGAATCAATATATTTCTAAACCTGTTCATGAGAAAAGTCCAAGAGACTTTGATTTCTCTTTCAACAACCATGATCATGCGAGTTGCACATGTGAATTCAAATTGACCAATTTCATTTGTTGGTCAATATTTCAATATTAATTCAAAGTATTTATTCAATATGAAAATATTTATTATTCAATAGTAAATTAATTCAATACTAAATATATAAAATATATATATATATATTATTTTATATATTTATAATAATAATAAATATTTATAATAATAATATAATAATAATAAAAATTATAATCAAAAAAAATTCAAATAATAAAATTATAATAAAATTATAATAAAATTATAATATATAATATCTAATAGATTAATATTCTATGTGATATTATGTATCTTATGATCATAACTAATTATTCAACAAATTCGATTGATTGATACGAGTTGATTTTCTGTTACGATGGATTGATGAAACAATAGCTAGCCCAATAGCTGCTTCAGCAGCCGCAACAGCTATAACAAAGATTGAGAAAATGTCGCCTTTTAATTGGCGACTATCAAATATATCTGAAAATGTTACGAGATTGATATTAACCGAATTGAGTATAAGCTCAAGACACATAAGTGCTCTAACCATCTTTCGACTTGTGATCAATCCATAGATACCGATAGAGAATAAATAGACACTCAAAAAAAGTACATGCTCGAACATCATTGACTAACTCCTTATCAATCTCGATTCATTTCAATATGAACAACAATTCAACCGATTCGATTGATTAGAATAGAACGATTACAGAATAAAAGAAGGTATTGGCAATAGATAGGTTTAATTAAAAACCTTATAAAAACCTTAAACCTTTCCATTTATTTTATTTATTTAGTTATTTATTTAGAATTAAATTCTAAGTATTTATTATTGACGAGCCATAGTAATTGCACCTATCAAGGAAACTAAAAGAATTATGGAAATGAGTTCAAACGGAAGATAAAAATCTGTTGATAAATGAATACCAATTTGTTGAATGTTACTTATTAGGTCCTGTTCCATAATCTGGCTTGATCTTGTAGTCCAAAAAATTCCGTACCATGACGTATCTGGGATAATAGTAATTAGTGAAAAAAGAATACTTGTACAAACCAGTGAAGTGACCCCATCTCCAATGGTCCAAAAATAGGAATCATTGGAATATTCTGAACCATTCATGAACATTACAGCAAATATGATTAAGACATTTATAGCTCCAACATAAATAAGGAGCTGTGCGGCAGCTACAAAATAGGAATTCGATAGAATATAGAATAAGGATATACAAACAAGAACCAATCCCAACGAAAAGGCAGAAAAAATGGGATTGGTAAGTAATACTACTCCCAGACCTCCTAATACAAGAACTGATCCAAAAAATACTACAAGAATATCATGTATTGGTCCAGGTAAATCCATTATTAAAATAATAAATTAATAAATAAGTCGAAATATTTCATGACCTTACTGAATGGCCAGGAAAGGAAAAGGGGTTGCCCCATTTTTTTCTTGTATATGATACATTCCTAATTGAATTAAAACTTTTTTTTTATATAGATTAATGTAGATATAGATAAAATTATCGAGAAAAGAGTAATGGGGATTGCATATTTCGAAATCATCACGAAAAATATATTCTCAGTTTAAATTAAAGAATAATTCTCAACAATCAATAATTATTAGTTATTATTTGTAGTTACTGACCAAACAAAATAAAAAAAGCTTGGGTCTTTTATATCAAAACAAAATCTTAGTAATTGGTAATCGTTCTTGAATCAAAGGGTTTATCTTTGTCTATTTTGATTTGAGTCGAATTCATAACTGTTTGAATTGTGTAATCTCCAATTATTGACATTGGTAACCGACCCAAAGCAATTTGATTATAATTCAATTCGTGACGATCAGAAGTAGAAAGTTCATATTCTTCAGTCATTGATAAACAGTTTGTTGGACAATACTCGACACAATTACCACAAAATATACAGACCCCAAAATCAATACTATAATTAAGCAATTGTTTTTTTTTAATATCTCTTTCAAATCTCCAATCAACAACGGGTAGATCTATCGGGCATACACGAACACATACTTCACAAGCAATACATTTATCAAATTCAAAGTGGATTCGACCACGGAAACGCTCTGATGTGATCGATTTTTCATAAGGATATTGAATAGTTATAGGTAAACGATTTGTGTGGGATAAGGTAATTACGAAACTTTGACCAATATACCTTGCAGCTCGTATTGTTTGTTGACTATAATTCATGAACCCAGTCACCATAGAGAACATATTGTAAATATCCAGGAATAAATTGATGTTTCTTTCTCTTGTTTGAAAGAGGTTATGAATCTGGAATATCGTTATCGTATTTTCTTATTTATAGTGAAACAAGTTGGGAAGAAGTTGTCAATAATAGATTACCTAAAGAAATAGGTAAAAGAAATTTCCATCCAAGATTTAATAGCTGGTCCATTCTTATCCTAGGCAAAGTCCACCTTGTTGTGATAGGAATGAACAGAAACAAATAAGCTTTAGCTAATGTAATAAAGATACCAATTGTAATTCCAAAAACTCCGGCCATTTTATTTATTCCGAAAAGTTCAGGAATACATATGTACGGAATAGAAAAATTCCACCCACCTAAGTAAAGAACTGTTACAAATAATGAAGAAAGTAATAGATTTAGGTAAGAAGCAATATAAAATAAACCGAATTTGATACCTGAATATTCGGTTTGATAACCTGCTACTAATTCCTCCTCTGCTTCCGGTAAATCAAATGGCAATCTCTCACATTCGGCTAGAGAAGAAATTAGAAAAACAATAAACCCTATAGGTTGACGCCACAGATTCCACCCCCAAAAACCATATTTTGACTGTGCTTCAACTATATCAACTGTACTTGAACTATTAGATAATCATAGTCGATAATAACATCACTGTTCCCATCGCTATTACAAAACCGTACATGAAACTTCAGCTTCATACGGCTCCTCTATGGCCACAAATAAATGTAAGGACTGGTTCGGTATTTTCACCCGGATAGATCGAATAAAGATACATTGGAGAGTCCCAAATTAGACCAATGGAATTCTGTCCGCTAGAATAAGAAAAAAAGTGCTTCCGAATTGATCTCATCCTTATAATGATAATGATAATTTTTCTTTGTTCGGTAATAACTTAATCTTTCAATAAAATATTCGTTATCAATATATATATATATATAGGCATTAGTTCATGAATAATGATAAGAATTCCGTATGTATGAATACGGATATAGGAAAGAAAGAATAAATAAAGATCTTTTTTTTTTTTTATTTTATAAAAATTTTTATTCATTCATTCGATTATTGCATTCCATTTCTTTTGTTCCTGTTCTTCTGTCTCAGAAGAAGGTATTTAGAAAAAAAAAAAAAATAAAGGATTAATTCGTTCTTGATAGTCATTTCTTTAATCAGTGAATAGGAGCATACTCGAGATCGGAATCGTAGGGAGATACTTCTTGATCATTTCTACCAACTTAAAGCCCTTATTATGATTCGTTTTATGCAGAAATATCTCTTTTTTTGATACCTTACATTATCCCCATTACTAATCCTTTGTGTACCTTGGTGTTCCTAACTGTCCACCGATTTTTGATTGATCCCCGGTATGTTAATACATACAAGGCAGTAGTGGAAACTCCATACAGTTGATCTTTTGCACCCGCTTCAAGATATGATGACTAATCAAAGAATCTCAATCTTGGGATAAAGAGTTTACGCTGCTTTATGTTTACTTTAATTTCATTCTTGTACATAGGGAATGAGATTTTCTCTTCTTACTGCAAATTTATAAGCTGTTTTGTTTCACTCATATAACTATCTGGTTTAACTCATCGATGAATAAAAAAAATATCTATTCAATACATTCAACCTCTTTTCTTTATTTATTTCTAGGAAAGAGGTAAAAGTTCATATTCCAACGAATCACACGTAGAGATATTGATAACACACATAGAGTTAATGGTATTTCATAACTAATAGATTGAGCAGCAGCTCGTAGACCACCTGAAAAAGAATATTTATTATTCGATCCATATCCTGACATAAGAAGCCCAATAGGGGCAATACTTGAAATGGTGATCCATAAAAAAACACCTATACTGAGATCACCTAAAACAAGGCGGTATCCAAAAGGAATTACTAAATAACTTAGTAGAATTGATATGACCGCTATAGACGGTCCGACACTAAACAAACGAATATCTCCTCTAGATGGGAGTAGGTCCTCCTTAAAAAGTAATTTAGTCCCATCCGCTAGAGCTTGAAGAATTCCCAACGGACCAGCATATTCAGGCCCAATACGTTGTTGTATCGTTGCAGATATTTCTCTTTCTAACCACACAATTACTAGTACCCCTATTATGATTCCAAATATAAGGGTAAAAATGGATACAAACATCCATATGAGTCCATAGATTTCTTTTATGGATTCCGATGTAGAAAAAGAATTGATAGCTTGTACTTCTGTCGTATCAATTATCATTTCAACGATCAACTTCTCCCATAATGATATCTATACTACCTAGTATCGTCATGATATCAGCCAATTTCATTCTTTTAACTAGCTGAGGAAGAATTTGCAAATTGATGAAACCGGGTGGACGAATTTTCCATCTCCAGGGGAAAATGCTATTATCCCCTATCAAATAAATTCCTAATTCTCCTTTTGGGGCTTCTACTCTGACATAAAGTTCTTGTTTCGACAATTCAAAATTGGGTGAAGGTTTTTTACTAATAAATCTATATTCAAAATCATTCCATTCGGAATTTTTTGCTCTATCAAAGCGTCGGACTTCTAAATTCTCATAGGGACCTCCAGGAATTCCTTCTAGAGCCTGTTGAATAATTTTTATAGATTCCCCCATTTCACCTATTCGTACTAAATAACGAGCTAATGAATCTCCTTCTTTTTGCCATTGGACTTCCCAATCGAATTCATTGTAACATTCATAATGATCAACCTTACGAAGATCCCATTGGATTCCAGAAGCTCGTAACATCGGTCCTGATAAACCCCAATTTATTGCTTCCTCTCCACCAATAATGCCCACTCTTTCAACTCGTTCCAAAAAAATGGGATTCCGTGTAATAAGTTTTTGATATTCAACAACTCCTGTTAAAGAATAATCGCAGAAATCAAAACATTTATCTATCCAGCCATGAGGTAGATCAGCAGCTACTCCTCCGATGCGGAAATAATTATGCATCATTCGCATACCTGTGGCGGCTTCGAATAGGTCATATAACAATTCTCTCTCTCTGAAAATATAGAAAAAAGGAGTCTGTGCACCTATATCCGCCATAAAAGGTCCAAGCCATAACAAATGAGAAGCTATACGGCTCAGCTCCAGCATAATTACTCTGATATAACTGGCTCTCTGAGGTACTTGAACATTTTCCAATTGTTCTGGTGCATTTACCGTTATTGCCTCTGTGAACATAGTAGCTAAATAATCCCAACGTGTTACATAAGGAAGATATTGTATAATTGTTCGGTTTTCTGCTATTTTTTCCATTCCTCTGTGTAAATATCCCAATATGGGTTCACAATCAATAACATCTTCACCATCGAGAGTAACGATCAGTCGAAGAACACCATGCATTGATGGGTGGTGAGGGCCCATATTGACTATCATGAGATCTTTTCTTGTAGCCGGTATAGTCATATTTTTTCTTCCTTAATTCATTATTCCACGAATTCCTCAAAACGAGGTTCATCAAAATGAAAAATCTAATAAAATAACTATTAAAAAAAAAATTCAAACGATTAAATTAACGAGTTTTTGGTTCCCGAATATCCAACTGATCCATTAATTTCTTATAACGGACTCTATTTTTCTTTGACAAATAAGCTAGGAGCCGTTGACGTTTTCCCAGAATTATTCGTAGACCTCTTTGGGATAAAAAATCTCTTTTGTGCAATTCCAAATGTGAAGTAAGTCTACGTATCTTACTGGTGAAACTTAATACTTGAAATTCAACAGAACCTTTGTTTTCTTCTTTTTCTTCTTGTGAAATAACTGAGATGAATGAATTTTTGATCATAAAAAAAATTTTCTATCTTTTTTTCTTTCCCATGGATTTATTTTACTTTACCGAATCGATCAGGAAAAATAAAAATAATAATCTTTATGCCAGTTATTTTAATCTAGTACACACAAAAATTTGGATTTTTTCCTATTTTTTTTTCTATTCTATCCAAATCAAATTTTCAATTTGATTTGGATAGAATAGAAAAGAAAGAGAAAATACATTTCTACATTCAAGGATTCTGCCGATTTCGTCCTAGATTCAATTGAGTTGATACGCCATTAAATCCGTGTCATGTACCAGAATGTAATACAGCGTATATGTATATCTTTCGGCTTTCATCTACCGAAAAATATCACAGATATATAGGAAATATACTATTAACAAATTCTGAATCGTGGATACATATATATCCTTAACATACTGAAACGGCTGCCATTATTGGTATTAAACCAATAGCGATTCATACAAGCTAAATCTTCTAATCGGTAATTGGGCCAAAGAAACAATTTGCATTTAATGAATTTATTTGTATCTGTATTAGTATTAAAATGCTTGTCCTCATTCAAAAATTTTCCAGAGTTTCTTATGTTGCTTTCATTGCAAAATACTAGATTTCTATCCACAAAATTCCAATTACGAGAATTAAAACAAATTAGAATTCTCAATTCTCTACGACGTCTAGGAGATAGAATATTTTCAGGAACAAAGAAATCATAATTACTTTTGTCTCCATTCACAAGTATATTGCCGTACCTTGCAACGGATTTATCAAAATTCTTCTTATCAACATATCTTTTTTTTATACATTTTCTGTTAGTTTGGTGCTTAATTTTATCGATCAATGAAATACCTAGGGTTTGATATATAATAAATTTTCCATCCCTTTTTATAGATAAACGAATCGGTTCGACAATCAATACTCCCCTTTTTATCAATTCTGTAATAGCTATATCTTTGTAAGTTAGTAGTTCATACAGACGTATCTCTCCTCTTTGAATCGTGGATATAGCCATTTCCCTTGGATTTATCAGTCTAAGTAGTTGACAATATACCTTGATATTATTGATCATATTTTGATTCAAGGAGTCATCCCATCTTAATTGAAAAAGTAAATATTTTTTCAGGAAGAATTCTAGTACTCCTCCCTTCTTTTTCTTTTCACCTTTTTTAATGTCTAATCTCGCGTAATTGTCTTTAACTCCAAGATTTTCTTGTTCCTGTTGTTCGTTTTTTTCTTGGTTGAAATTTTCTAATTTAAGATATTCTTTTTGATTAGGTAATATCTGAAGATTTTTTTTATTTTTACTAATATTTTCATAGAAATAAAAATTAAAAAGAAGAAATTTGATTGGTATGATCCATGGTTTAATCCTATATGCATCAACTAGATTTGATATGGTACGATAAACCTTTTCTTGATTCATTCCCATCCAATCAAAAAAAATACTTTTTTGATTGGATGGTTTAATTCCTTGATGAATTGTCTTAGAAAAAAAATCTTTTTTTTTCCATTTTTTGATAAAAATTTCAGTCTTAGTATTTTTCTCAATTTTGGTGCTGATATGCGTATTGGTCCAGGTCTCAATGTCGATATTTTTTCTAAGACAAATAGGGAGAATTCTACAATCAAAATATTTTCTATCCAGATTTTTATGTGTAGCAATAATATATTCCTCTTCTAGATAATTACTAATAGGTATATTTACCAATACATAAAATAATTCGGGTTTCAGTGTATTGAAATTGTATGGAATTTCTTGGTCTCCTTTTACTTGTAATGTTGATTCATAAATATATGAGTCCTTCCTATTCCCATAATTCATATATTTATGTGATAAAAGAGAATATCTGTAGTGTTTTTTAGATTTTTCTTTTTGACTCGTCAATGAATCCACTGCCATCGCATAGTAATTTTGCTTCATGTAATGAATTAATTGGTCTTTTTCTTTTTTATGTGAATCAAATTTAATTGAGTTTTTATTTTGAATCATAGAGCGTTGATTGATTCTATTTCGCCATTTTTGAGGTACTAATCGAGACCATTTTGTCTGAGATAAATTGTATTGATAATGGCCCTTTAACCAGTTTTTCCATTCATTTTTTCCAGACTTATAAATTTTCTTTTGCTTTGATTTGGAATCAAATATTCCTCGTGTCATACAATAATCCTTGATTTTATCCTTAATAAAAGAATGGGTCCTGGTATATTGAAGTACAGATCTCAAGTGATACTTGTTAAGTAATTGGGTTTGTGATAATTTGTAAAATACATATGCTTGGGATAAGTAGGATAAATCATAATTATAATAATAATTATTACTGATATTAGTATTAGAAAACGATTTTTTTATAGTCGAAATAAAGTTCATTCTATTTTGATCTTTTTTATCAATTCCTTTTCGATTTGTTTCATCGTTGTAAATCGATTTTTTGATAATTTTTTTTATTGATTCAAGGAAAAGTTGTGCATTGATCTTAAAAATAGTAATCATACGTAGAAAGATATCTATGTATATTTTTTCAATGAATGATTTCATAAAAAGATTTAATTTACGTATAAATCGGATCTTTTTTCTTTTAAATATCTGCAAAATATGTTTCTGTGATTCCGATTTTTTATCATCACAAGTTAGAACTATTTTTTTCTTGTCTTTTGTGATTCGTTCTAGTTCTATTTGATTCCTGATTGTGACTATCCTATCAGCAAGATCCTTTATTTTTTTTTCTATGAGTGAGTAATTTGCCCAATTCATGGATCGAACTCGAATGGTTGATTTGCGAATAATCTTATTATTTATTTTAGAATCTCTTACATTTTCATTCGGTTTATATACTTTTACCTTCCTCGATTTAAATAAGAAAATGGGGTTTACTTTTTCCTTCATTTTTTGTTTTATAACTAGGACTATTTCGATAAATTTTCCTTCCAAAAGTTTTTTTAGGAGTTCTTTATAAATGGGTTCAAAAAAAGAAGGTCCTTTTCGGGGAGAACCAAAAGGAACTTCTGTTCCCATTCCCCAAACTGTTAAATAATAAAAATTCTCTTTTTTTCTTTTTTTTTTCATTGGATCTCTATGATGAGATCGTATTTTAGATCTTCGCCAAGGTTTAATATAGAAAGGAGATAGAATCTTTATCTGAATACTCTCTGTTAACCAATTTTGGGGAAATTCTGTTTCCGATAATTGAACACCATTATAGTTGCATTTAACATGTCTTTCTCTCTTCCATTCCTTCCAATCCTCATACCACTCGGGCAATTCGTGTAATAACGAACGGACAATATTTTTCGCTATTATCAATGAAGGCAATACAATGTATTTTCTAAGAAGAGAGTGGGCTATTAAGATTAAACTTCTTATTGCTTGACCAAATGTAATGTTTTTCCAACCTTCTGCTGCTGCTATCCGTTGATTTTCCCTTCTTTTCTCCTCGTTTTTTTTGTTTTCTTTTGTCCTTTTCTTCTCAAAAACCGAATTCCTAAAAATGAGATTTATCATTTTAGAGATATCAAAAGAAGAAAAAAAAAATATTTTGTCTATTCGATCCAAAAAAAGCGGGGAATGCGGATTTGTGTAAAATATTTGCAAAATAGCTGTTTTACGTCTTTGAGTACGCATGGATCCTTTTATTATATCCCTACGAAAATCCGATTGTTGCGGGTAGCGTATCAAAGCTACATCTTCTGTTTGATCATTATTACTAGTATTATTAGTAAAAAAAGTCAATAAATTGATATTATTATCAATATAAATCATCACACGTTTGATTTTTCTTGAACGAATTTCAAGATCTTCTATCGATTTTTCCTCATTTTCTTCCTCCAGTTTTTCCAGAAGATTGGTCAATTCATATGACCATTGAGAAACCTTTTTACTGATTTCTTCTATTCCAATAGATTCATTTATAGTTGTTTGATCATTTTGATCAATTGTCATTATATCGAATACAAATTTCAAAGATTTTGCTTGACTTTCTGAATCAATTTTTCTTTGTTCTGCCAATAAAGAACAATTTTTCAAAGAAAAATTGGGTGTGAATTCAAAAGAAAATGAGGTTAAGGAATTACCGATATAATTCAAAAATGATTTACCATCACCAAGTGAATTCTTTTGATGTTCAAATTCTCGGAAATTATTAGAAAATAGCTCATGGATCTTATTTATCCAAAGACTTTTTATGGAATCCTCCATAATTGTATGTAAATCAAAATCTTTTATTGCTCCACGGCATGGTCCGCTCAATAAAGGATCATATGCTTTGGTCAAGCATTTTTTTTTATTCTTATGATTGCAAAATCTAGTCCTCATATCTAGAGCAAGAAATTCCTTTTCTTTTTTTTCTTTTTCTAGAGCTTTTATTCGACTTATTAATTCATTGCTCAAGTTGTATTTTTTTTGTTCATTGGTATAAACCCAATAATTATACAGGTCTCCATGGGATAAATTTTTTGTCGTGTACAAAGACATTTTTCGTTCTATCATTTCCGAAAAAGTCGATAAACTGGGTGGATATGTAAAAGATATTTTTTGTTTCCCATTACTTGGACATGTATAAAAAAAATATTGTGACATTTCATTTCGTACAGCATTTTCAAACTGATCATTTTTTATATATCGCAATGGACAATTCCATCGTTTATAATCGAAAAGAAAAGTCACAAGAGGTTTTTCAAAGCAGAAATAAGTCTTTTCATTTTTCTCTTCTTTAAGTCTTCCCAATTCCCAATTATCTTGATAGGTATCAAGATAAGAATCTTCGTAAACCGGATCTTCTTGTTCCTGTTTAGTCTCCTTCGTTTCGGAAGTTGTTTCTACATCGCTTTCTTCCTTACTTTCTCCCCATTCTTCCTCACTTTCTCCCCATTCTTCCTCACTTTCTCCCCATTCTTCCTCACTTTCTCCCCATTCTTCCATTTCTGAGGTTTCTTTCAGTTTCTTAGTGAAAATAGGCGACGGCATTCTGCCTAAATAGTAGACACAGGTGATAAATAAGAAAATACTAAAGATTCGAGGCATAAAATTTCTCAATTCTGACACAAGGTACTTATACTTATTAGATCGAATAAAATGATTTTGCCGTATCCAGAATAATACCAATCCAACCCATTTCATGAATAAAATGTGACCAATTAACCAACCAACAAAACTACTTGTTACAAATAACATCTTGTTGTTGCATCGAAACATATAAATGTTGACTAATCTGGCTAACGTTGAACTTGGTAAAATGAAATGGTTGAATAATTGAAAAATTAGATTATTCAGGAATACACATTGAATGCTGAGATTACGCATTGAATTTCTGGTAGTAGATCCATAATAAAAAAAGTTTTTGTGATTGTTCCAGAAGAAATTCAACAAAAGATACGGTAGAACTAGGACAGTTATTGTATGAGGTCTACCCAATGCTAGATGCAGAGGCGCATAATAGATCGATATGAACATCATGAGCTGTCCCGTAATAAAACCAGTTG